TGGAAGAAGGTCTTGCAAAAGATAGAGACGAAGAGGATCTTAAGTACACAAGTAAAAGCTTTAGCTGAAAATGTATGTATGTCTGCTCACAAAACACGAAGAGTCATTGATCAGATTCGTGGGCGTTCCTATGAGGAAACACTTATGCTACTGGAACTCATGCCTTATCGAGCATCTTATCCCATTTTTAAATTGGTTTATTCTGCAGCAGCAAATGCTAGTCACAATAAAAGTTTCAACGAAGCTGATTCAGTCATTAGTAAAGCCGAAGTCAATGGGGGTACTATCGTGAAAAGGTTAAAACCTCGGGCTCGAGGACGTAGTTATCCGATAAAAAGACCCACCTGTCATATAATTATTGTAGTAAGGGATAGCTCTAAAAAGAAAACGGATCAGGATATATATTTAGAAACAAAGGATAAATGGAAAGATCCTATAATAGAGAGATATTTGGAGAACGAGAGAGAGAGAGAAAAAAAAGAGAAAGAGAGAGAAGAAAAATATGGGCAAAAAAATAAACCCCCTTGGTTTCCGACTTGGTGGGGAAAACCAAAAGCATAGATCCCTTTGGTTCGCGCAACCAAAAAATTATTCCATAGGTCTCCAGGAAGATGAAAAAATACGAGATTGTATCAAGAATTATGTACAAAAAAATAGGAGAATATCCTCGGGTTTCGAAGGAATTGCACATATAGAGATTCAAAAAAAAATCGATCTGATCCAGGTCATAATCTATATTGGATTTCCAAATTTGTTAATAGAGGGTCGAACACGAGGAATCGAAGAATTACAGATCAATGTACAAAAAGGATTTAATTCTGTGAACCGGAGACTTAACATTGCTATCACAAGAGTTGCAAAACCTTATGGACAACCTAATATTCTTGCAGAATATATAGCTCTACAATTAAAGAATAGAGTTTCCTTTCGAAAGGCAATGAAAAAAGCTATTGAATTAACTGAACAAGCGGATACAAAAGGAATTCAAGTGCAAATTGCAGGACGTATCGACGGAAAAGAAATTGCACGTGTCGAATGGATCAGAGAAGGTAGGGTTCCCCTACAAACCATTCGAGCTAAAATTGATCATTGTTCCTATACAGTTCGAACTATCTATGGGGTATTAGGCATCAAAATTTGGATATTTGTAGACGAGCAATAATGGGCCTTTCCTTGCCATTCTATCCAGTGATAGAACAAAAAAAGACAAACTATTCTTTTTCCCTTCAATGAAAAATGAGCAATTCTAATTCTATAGGGTTGAATAAAAATTGGATTGATCATTTGGTAGAATTGCTATGCTTAGTGTGTGACTCGTTGGGTTTTCTTTAGAGTTGGGATTCAAAAAAAAGGACTGGCCCCTAACTAATAACTATAGAACTTAGAACCAGCTCATTGCTTCGTATTATCGAGATCCAAGGAACCAGTCACTATATGATGTGTCAATCATATAGTTGTAGCAACTGAAATCTTTTTCCATAAAGGAAAAATCAATCTGATTATGGATTGTGAAGCGAAAATAGAGGGATGTGGGTAAATGGAAGGGCGAGAGAAAGAGAGAAGGAGAATATCAATGGTATATGATTCCAATATGTATGGTCTATTATGAATCATCTCATAAAAGGCAGTGTGATAAAGCATCAATACTGATTCGTCCATAATTAGATGAATACGATTCATAGGAAAAATACCAATAATAAAGAGCCTCGAGTCAATAGAGACTGAGGAGATTGACTTGGGAACGAACTTGAATTGAGGAGCTCCATTGCAGAGTTCAGGCCTAGCCATTAATGGAGAAGCTATGGGAACGACGGAACCTGTGACTGCAGAAGATTCTATTGAAAACGAATCCTAATGATTCATTGGGTGGGATGGCGGAACCAACCAGGAACCAATTGATTTATTCTGAGAGGCCATGGGTTGACCCTACGAATGAAACAAATATTGAAAGAGTAAATATTCGCCCGCGAAACCCTTATTGAATTGCAAAATTTTGGCCGATTCGGTAAAGGTCAAGGATTCGTTATAAAAATAAAGCAAAGGCATTATCTTCTATATATAGAAATATACGTCTAGCTATATATACAAGATATACAGATTCCTACGTGACAGATTCAATATCAATAAATCCCATGATTTAGTGTATTATTCAATAAATACATGTGTATCTGTAATATTATTGAATCGTTTCATTCGCGAGGAGCTGGATGAGAAGAAACTCTCATGTCCGGTTCTGTAGTAGAGATGAGGTTGAGAAACAACCATCAACTATAACCCCAAAAGAACCAGATTCCGTAAACAACATAGAGGAAGAATGAAGGGAATATCTTATCGAGGCAATCATATTTGTTTCGGTAGATATGCTCTTCAGGCACTTGAACCCGCTTGGATCACATCTAGACAAATAGAAGCAGGGCGACGAGCAATGACACGATATGCGCGCCGTGGTGGAAAAATATGGGTCCGTATATTTCCCGACAAACCCGTTACAGTAAGACCTACGGAAACCCGTATGGGTTCGGGGAAGGGATCTCCCGAATATTGGGTATCTGTTGTTAAGCCGGGTCGAATACTTTATGAAATGGGCGGAGTATCGGAAACTGTAGCCAGAGCAGCTATTAAAATAGCTGCGTGCAAAATGCCTATACGAACGCAATTCATTATTTCAGGATAGGGATGTGGAACCAAAGGGGTATTTATGATGAAAAAAACAATCGCGGATTTCTTTATTTCTGGACAGACAATATTTCTTTCTTTTTTCCTTCGACCTTTGCATTGAAAGAACAGATTAAAAAAAAAATGATATGATTCAACCTCAGACCCATTTGAATGTAGCGGACAACAGCGGGGCTCGAGAATTGATGTGTATTCGAATCATAGGAGCTAGTAATCACCGATATGCTCATATTGGTGACGTTATTGTTGCTGTAATAAAAGAAGCAGTGCCCAATATGCCTCTCGAAAGATCAGAAGTGATCAGAGCTGTAATTGTACGTACATGTAAAGAACTCAGACGTGACAACGGTATGATAATACGATATGATGACAATGCAGCAGTTGTCATTGATCAAGAAGGAAATCCAAAAGGAACTCGGGTTTTTGGAGCGATCGCTCGAGAATTGAGACAGTTGAATTTCACTAAAATAGTCTCATTAGCTCCTGAGGTATTATAAATACTAGTAGATGAGACCATGATATAGTAGGGTATCTGAAATGGATCAATTAGTAGATTGTGTTTCACGCATATACTTTTAATAATTCATAAATAAAGAATCAAAAATTCACATAAAAAAAAAACGGAACATGTTGATTATATCAAAATTAGGAGGCACCAATAATTATAGTTCGTCATGGGTAGGGACACTATTGCCGATATATTAACTTCTATAAGAAATGCCGACATGGATAAAAAAGGAACGGTTCGAATAGCATCTACTAATATGACCGAAAGCGTTGTTAAAATACTTCTACGAGAAGGTTTTATTGAAAACGTTAGGAAACATCGGGAAAACAACAAATATTTCTTGGTTTCAACCCTGCGACATAGAAGAAATAGGAAAGGAACATATAGAAATATTTTAAAGCGTATCAGCCGACCCGGTCTACGAATCTATTCCAACTATCAACGAATTCCTAGGATTTTAGGTGGAATGGGGATTGTAATTCTTTCTACTTCTAGAGGTATAATGACAGATCGAGAAGCTCGACTAGAAGGAATTGGAGGAGAAGTTTTGTGTTATATATGGTGATCCTTCTGGTATCCGAAGTTGATCCGTAACTTCCTATTTGTGAAAAAGGAGAGGAAAGACGGGTTGTTTAATATCACTCCTCCTCCATTAGTTGATACTTCAAGGGGGTTACCTGGAATGAAAGAACAAAAATTGATTCATGAAGGTTTAATTACTGAATCACTTCCCAATGGTATGTTCCGGGTTCGTTTAGATAATGAAGATCTGATTCTAGGTTATGTTTCGGGGAGGATCCGACGAAGTTTTATACGGATACTACCAGGAGATAGAGTAAAAATCGAAGTAAGTCGTTATGATTCAACCAGGGGACGTATAATTTATAGACTTCGCAACAAAGATTCAAATGATTAGGTGTAGGTGGCTTTTTAAACATTCCTTTCGTGGGAATACAATTCGAGGTTCAAAATTTCAAGAGACTTATTTTCTTCCAAGGAGTAGATTCGGAATTAAGGTAAGGAATAACAAATATGAAAATAAGGGCCTCTGTTCGTAAAATTTGTGAAAAATGTCGACTGATCCGTAGGCGGGGACGAATTATAGTAATTTGTTTCAATCCGAGACATAAACAGAGACAAGGGTAATCTTTCTAAAAAGAAAAAGGGATTTTCTAAAGGACCCGATGGACAAATAAAGGATCTGTTTTGATATGAAATGGATATATCCGTATATCTCTGACTCATATTTATGAGATGATAAAATATGACAAAACCTATACCAAGAATTGGTTCACGTAGGAATGGGCGTATTGGTTCACGTAAGAGTGGGCGTAGAATACCAAAAGGAGTTATTCATGTTCAAGCGAGTTTCAACAATACCATTGTGACTGTTACAGATGTACTAGGTCAGGTGGTTTCTTGGTCCTCCGCTGGTACTTGTGGATTCAGAGGCACAAGAAGAGGGACACCATTTGCTGCTCAAACCGCAGCAGGAAATGCTATTCGTACAGTAGTGGATCAGGGTATGCAACGAGCAGAAGTCATGATAAAGGGTCCTGGTCTCGGAAGAGATGCAGCATTACGAGCTATTCGTAGAAGTGGTATACTATTAAGTTTCGTACGTGACGTAACCCCTATGCCACATAATGGATGTAGACCTCCTAAAAAAAGACGTGTGTAGAAATAAGAATTGAACGGATTTCAAGAGAAATAAATGATTCAATGATCTGAAAAAAGAATAATATTATTATGGTTCGAGAGGAAGTAGCAGTATCCACTCGGACACTACAGTGGAAGTGTGTTGAATCAAGAACAG